AATGAATTGCCTGATAAAAAGGATTACCTTGATAGGGTAAATCATGAAATTTAATATTTCATTCATTATATTTAATAGAATTAAACTATTTCTAAAAGAATCAAAATCTTTTGTGCATCATACACCAAAATATAAAAAGATAAGCTAATTAAGCTATTGGGTTCATACCCCACTTATAAAGGTTATAATCCTTTTCTTTTTAATTAAAAAAATTTCTAATAATATTTTTTTTATTACATTAATTTTTGGTACATTAGTTACTATTTCATCAAATTCTTGATTAGGAGCTTGAATAGGACTAGAAATTAATTTATTATCATTTATCCCCCTAATAAATGATAATAAAAAAAATTTATTAACTTCTGAAAGTTCTTTAAAATATTTTTTAACTCAAGCATTTGCTTCTTCTATTCTTTTATTTGCTATTATTATATTAATATTTATTTATAATAATAATTTTTTATTATTAAATAATTATAATGAAATTTTAATTTTATCAACTTTATTATTAAAAAGAGGAGCAGCTCCTTTTCATTTTTGATTTCCTGAAGTAATAGAAGGTCTTTCATGAATTAATGGATTAATTTTAATGACATGACAAAAAATTGCTCCTTTAATATTAATTTCTTATAATTTTATTTATAACTTTTTTATAATCTCTATTATTTTATCAATATTAATTGGATCTTTAGGAGGGTTAAATCAAACTTCAATTCGAAAATTAATAGCATTTTCTTCAATTAATCATTTAGGTTGAATATTATTAGCAATAATAAATAATGAAATATTATGAATAACTTATTTTTTAATATATTCATTATTATCATTTTCAATTGTATTAATATTTAATAATTTTAAATTGTTTTATTTTAATCAAATTTTTAATATTTCAATTATAAATCCAATTGTAAAATTATTAATTTTTTTAAATTTATTATCTTTAGGAGGATTACCTCCATTTTTAGGATTTTTACCTAAATGATTAGTTATTCAAAATTTAACAAATATAAATCAATTTTTTATTTTATTTATTAGAGTATGTTTAACTTTAATTACATTATTTTTTTATTTACGATTATCTTATAGTATTTTTATATTAAATTATCAAAAAAATACATGATTATTAAAAAATAATTATAATACAAAAATATCTTCAATTAATATAGTATTTAATTTTATTTCAATTAGAGGGTTAATTTTAATTTTTATAATTTACATAATTATATAAGAATTTAAGTTAAATAAACTAATAGCCTTCAAAGCTGAAAATATTTGTATTAATCTTTTAATTCTTAAGCTTTAATAAAAATATTTATTCCTTTAGAATTGCAGTCTAACATCATTATTGACTATAAAGCCTGATTAAAGAGAATTATTTCCCATAAATAAATTTACAATTTATCGCCTAAACTTCAGCCATTTAATCGCGACAATGATTATTTTCAACAAACCATAAGGATATTGGAACTTTATATTTTATTTTTGGAGCTTGAGCTGGAATAGTAGGAACATCATTAAGAATTTTAATTCGAGCAGAATTAGGGCATCCAGGGGCTTTTATTGGAGATGATCAAATTTATAATGTTATTGTAACTGCACATGCTTTTATTATAATTTTTTTTATAGTTATACCTATTATAATTGGAGGATTTGGAAATTGATTAGTTCCTTTAATATTAGGAGCCCCAGATATGGCATTCCCTCGAATAAATAATATAAGATTTTGAATATTACCTCCTTCTTTAACTTTATTAATTTCTAGTAGTATAGTAGAAAATGGAGCAGGTACAGGGTGAACAGTTTACCCTCCTTTATCATCTGGGATTGCCCATGCAGGTGCTTCAGTTGATTTAGCAATTTTTTCTTTACATTTAGCAGGAATTTCATCAATTTTAGGAGCAGTAAATTTTATTACTACAGTAATTAATATACGATCCCCTGGTATTACACTTGATCGAATACCTTTATTTGTCTGATCAGTTGTAATTACAGCTGTATTATTATTATTATCTTTACCTGTATTAGCTGGGGCTATTACTATATTATTAACAGATCGAAATCTAAATACTTCATTTTTTGATCCTGCTGGAGGGGGAGACCCTATTTTATACCAACATTTATTTTGATTTTTTGGACACCCAGAAGTTTATATTTTAATTTTACCAGGGTTTGGAATAATTTCTCATATTATTACTCAAGAAAGAGGGAAAAAGGAAACTTTTGGAAATTTAGGAATAATTTATGCAATATTAGCAATTGGCTTATTAGGATTTATTGTATGAGCTCATCATATATTTACTGTAGGAATAGACGTAGACACACGAGCTTATTTTACATCTGCAACTATAATTATTGCTGTACCTACTGGTATTAAAATTTTTAGTTGATTAGCTACTCTTCACGGGACTCAACTTACTTATAGACCAGCTATACTTTGATCATTTGGATTTGTATTTTTATTTACAGTAGGAGGTCTAACTGGAGTAGTTTTAGCTAATTCATCAATTGATATTGTTTTACATGATACATATTATGTAGTTGCTCATTTTCATTATGTATTATCTATAGGGGCAGTATTTGCTATTATAGCAGGATTTGTTCATTGATATCCTTTATTAACTGGATTAACTATAAACCCAACATGATTAAAGCTACAATTTGGAATAATATTTATTGGAGTAAATTTAACATTTTTCCCTCAACATTTTTTAGGATTAGCAGGGATACCCCGTCGATACTCTGATTTCCCAGATAGTTATTTAGCATGAAATATTGTATCTTCTTTAGGAAGAACAATTTCTTTATTTGCTATTTTATATTTTCTATTTATTATTTGAGAAAGTATAATTACTCAACGTACTCCTGCATTCCCTATACAATTATCCTCATCTATTGAGTGATACCATACTCTTCCTCCTGCAGAACATACTTATGCTGAATTACCATTATTAACTAATAATTTCTAATATGGCAGATTAGTGCAATGAATTTAAGCTTCATATATAAAGATTTTATCTTTTGTTAGAAAATGGCAACATGAGCAAACTTAGGTTTACAAGACAGTTCTTCCCCTCTAATAGAACAACTAAATTTTTTTCACGATCATACTTTACTTATTTTAACAATAATTACAATTTTAGTAGGATACATTATAGGAATATTATTATTTAATAAATTTACTAATCGATATTTATTACATGGTCAAACTATTGAAATTATTTGAACAGTATTGCCTGCAATTATTTTAATATTTATTGCTTTTCCATCTTTACGATTACTATATTTAATAGATGAAATTAATACTCCTTCTATTACTTTAAAATCAGTTGGGCACCAATGATATTGAAGTTATGAATATTCAGATTTTTTAAATTTAGAATTTGATTCATATATAATTCCAACTAATGAACTTGAAACAAATAGTTTTCGTTTATTAGATGTTGATAATCGAGTTGTATTACCTATAAATAATCAAATTCGAATTTTAGTTACTGCTACAGATGTACTTCATTCTTGAACAGTTCCTTCTTTAGGCGTTAAGGTAGATGCAACTCCAGGACGTTTAAACCAAATTAATTTTTTAATTAATCGACCTGGGTTATTTTTTGGACAATGTTCAGAAATTTGTGGAGCAAATCATAGTTTTATACCTATTGTAATCGAAAGAATTCCAATAAATTTTTTTATTAAATGAATTACTAATATAACTAATTCATTAGATGACTGAATGCAAGTAATGATCTCTTAAATCATATTATAGTAAATTAGCACTTACTTCTAATGATCTATTAATTAAATTAATTAATTAAAAATCTATTTTTAAAAAAAATTAGTTTTATAAAAACCTTAGTATGTCAAACTGAAAAAATTAGTTTTAATCTAATATTTTTTAATTCCACAAATAGCCCCAATTAATTGATTAATTTTATTTTTTATTTTTTCAATTACATTAGTAATTTTTAATATTTTAAATTACTTTTGTTTTTTTTATACTCCTATAAAAACTTCTCAATCTTTAAATATTAAATTTAATAAATTAAATTGAAAATGATAACAAACCTATTTTCTGTTTTTGACCCTTCAACAACAATTTTAAATTTATCCTTAAATTGATTAAGTACATTTTTAGGATTATTATTAATTCCAGTTTCTTTTTGATTATTACCTAACCGATTTCAAATTATTTGAAATAACATTTTATTAACTCTTCATAAAGAATTTAAAACATTATTAGGAACTTCTGGACATAATGGAAGAACATTAATATTTATTTCTTTATTTTCATTAATTATATTTAATAATTTTTTAGGATTATTTCCTTATATTTTTACTAGTACTAGTCATTTAACATTAACACTAGCTTTAGCTTTCCCTTTATGATTAAGTTTTATGTTATATGGTTGAATTAATCATACTCAACATATATTTGCTCATTTAGTGCCACAAGGTACTCCTCCTGTATTAATACCTTTTATAGTATGTATTGAAACAATTAGTAATGTTATTCGACCAGGAACTTTAGCTGTTCGATTAACAGCAAATATAATTGCTGGACATTTATTATTAACTTTACTAGGAAATACAGGACCTATAACAACTAATTATATTATTTTATCTTTAATTTTAACAACTCAAATTGCTTTATTAGTTTTAGAATCTGCTGTAGCAATTATTCAATCGTATGTATTTGCTGTATTAAGAACTCTTTATTCAAGAGAAGTTAATTAATGTCAACACATGCAAATCACCCCTTTCATTTAGTAGATTATAGCCCTTGACCTTTAACAGGAGCAATTGGGGCTATAACTACAGTTTCTGGATTAGTACAATGATTTCATCAATATACAATAACTTTATTTATTTTAGGAAATTTAATTACAATTTTAACTATATACCAATGATGACGGGATATTTCACGAGAAGGTACATTCCAAGGACTACATACTTTTCCTGTAACAATTGGGTTACGATGAGGAATAATTTTATTTATTGTATCAGAAGTATTTTTTTTCATTTCTTTTTTTTGAGCCTTTTTCCATAGTAGTCTTTCCCCAACAATTGAATTAGGAATAACATGACCACCAGTTGGAATTATTGCATTTAATCCTTTTCAAATTCCACTTTTAAATACTGCTATTTTATTAGCATCTGGAGTAACAGTTACATGAGCTCATCACGCATTAATAGAAAGTAATCATTCTCAAGCTACACAAGGATTATTTTTTACTATTATTTTAGGTATCTATTTTTCTATTCTTCAAGCATATGAATATATTGAAGCACCTTTTACAATTGCAGACGCAGTTTATGGGTCAACTTTTTATATAGCAACTGGATTTCATGGATTACATGTTTTAATTGGAACAACATTTTTATTAATTTGTTTTTTACGACATATTAATTTTCATTTTTCAAAAAATCATCATTTTGGTTTTGAAGCAGCAGCTTGATATTGACATTTTGTTGATGTAGTATGATTATTTTTATATATTTCTATTTATTGATGAGGTAGATATTTATAAAGTATATATTTGTATATGTGACTTCCAATCACAAGGACTAAATAATTTTAGTATAAATAATATTAATATTATCAATTATAACAACAATCATTTTTATTATTACTATTGTAGTAATAATTTTAGCAACATTATTATCAAAAAAAACTTTATTAGATCGAGAAAAATGTTCACCATTTGAATGTGGATTTGACCCAATAAATTCGTCACGTTTACCTTTTTCACTTCGATTTTTTTTAATTGCAATTATTTTTTTAATTTTTGATGTAGAAATTGCATTATTACTTCCTATAGTAATAATTATTAAATCTTCTAATTTAATAAATTGAACAATTACTAGATTTTTTTTCATTTTTATTTTATTAATTGGTTTATACCATGAATGAAATCAAGGAGCTTTAGAATGAAATAATTAAATATGAAGCGATAAATTGCAATTAGTTTCGGCCTAATCTTAGGTGAAATTCACCCATATTTTAGGGTAATAGTTAACTATAACATTTAATTTGCATTTAAAAAGTATTGAATTTTCAATTTACCTTATTTAATTGAAACCAAAAAGAGGTATATCACTGTTAATGATAAAATTGAATTAATAAATTCCAATTAAAAGAAATATAAATGGAATTAAACCATTAAAGATAAAAGTTAGCAGCTTTTTCTTGATCACCATATTTCAATTTATATAGTTTAATAAAAACATTACATTTTCAATGTAAAAATAAAAATTTATTTTTTATAAATATCTAAAGATTAAATTAATCTCCCTAACATCTTCAGTGTTATGCTCTAAATATAAGCTATTTAAATTAATTTACTAATAAAATTAATATTAATAAAACAATAAATCATAATATATAGCTTAATAAATAAATTTTTAAACTATTTATTTGAAATTCTTGTAAATATAAAGAATAATTTTTTAATTGATTATAAATTATTTGACCACCAAAAAATTCTCTTCATCCTTGGTCAAAACTTTTATAAGAATATAATCCTAATTTTAATGGATAATTAATTACCCCAATAGTTGAAATAACAGGTATAAATCATATTGAACCAACAAAATAAGTAAAATTATTAAAATATAATGATTTATTAATAAAAAATAATTTTACATTTCTAATAAAATAACCAATTATTCCCCCTAAAATACAAACAAATAATGTTAATAATTTTATATCTAAAGGTAAACAAATTATTCTAGGATTTAAAAATATTAATCATCTTAATATTCTTCCACCAATTACTGCTATAATTATTAAAAAAAAAATTCTAAATAATATTATTCAACCCTTATCATTCAATGGATGCAAAACTCTTCTATTAAAATCTCCTGTTATTGAATAATAAACTAAACGAAATGAATAACACACAGTTAAACCTGTACTAAAAAAAAAAAGAAAAAAAGAAAAAAAATTTACATAGGATAATATTACTATTTCTAAAATTAAATCCTTTGAATAAAACCCAGCTAAAAAAGGTATTCCACATAAAGCTAAATTTGCTACATTAAAACATCTACAAGTTAAAGGCATACTTATTCTTAATCTTCCTATTATACGAATATCTTGAGAATTTTTTATATTATGAATAATTGATCCTGCACATATAAATAATAAAGCCTTAAATAAAGCATGTGTTAATAAATGAAAAAAAGCTAATTTATAAAATCCTATAGATAAAATTCTTATTATTAACCCTAACTGTCTTAAAGTTGATAAAGCAATAATTTTTTTTAAATCAAATTCAAAATTAGCCCCTAATCCTGCTATAAATATTGTTAATCCAGAAATTAATAATATAAATTGACCTATTCATCAATCTATTAACAAAACATTAAATCGAATTAACAAATAAACCCCTGCTGTTACTAAAGTTGAAGAATGAACTAAAGCTGAAACTGGAGTTGGGGCAGCTATTGCCGCAGGCAATCAAGAAGAAAAAGGAATTTGAGCACTTTTTGTTATAGCAGCTAATATAACTAACCCTCCAATAATTATTATTTCTGTATTTTTACTTATTATTTCTAAATAAAAAATATAATTTCATCTACCATAATTTAATATTCAAGCAATAGCTAATAATAAAGCAACATCCCCAATTCGATTAGATAGTGCAGTTAATATTCCTGCATTATAAGATTTCACATTTTGAAAGTAAATAACTAAACAATAAGAAACTAAACCAAGACCATCTCAACCTAATAAAATTCTAATTAAATTTGGGCTAATAATTAATATTATTATTGATATAACAAATATTAATACTAATAAAATAAATCGATTAATATTATAATCTTCTTCTATATATTGTTTTCTATAAAAAATTACTAATGATGAGATTAATAAAACAAAAGATATAAATATTAATCTTATTCAATCAAATAAAAAAGTTATAACAATTGAAGTAGATTGTAATCTTAATACTTCTCATTCAATAAAATAAACTAAATCTTTTAATAAAAATTTTAAACTAATTAAAAATAATGAAAGTCTAATAGATAATAAAAAATAAAAACTAATTTTACAATAATTAATTAAATAATTCACGATTTAAAATGAAATCTCATATCATTGACACCACAAATCAATATTTTTATTAAACTATTTAAATAAATTCATAATATACAAAAACTACTTTTTAAAATTAATAAATTTAAAGGTAATCAATGTAATATTAATAATATAAATTCTCGGGTATTTCCAATAGAAAAAAAATAAATCCCTGAATAAATTTTACCATGTTGTCTATAAGCAAATAAATATAAAGAATAAGCAGCTCTAAAAAAAGATAAAAAAGCTAACATAATTATTCTAACTCAAGATCATCTAACAATTCTATTTAATAAAGAAATTTCTCCTAACAAATTTAAAGTAGGAGGAGCAGCTATATTACCAGAACATAATAAAAATCATCATAATCTTAAAGTGGGTATAAAATTTAATAACCCCTTATTAATTAATAAACTTCGTCTTCCTATTCGTTCATATGAAATATTTGCTAAACAAAATAAACCAGAAGAACATAATCCATGAGCAATTATTAAAGCATAAGATCCTGTTAAACCTCAATAAGTTATAGTTAATAACCCACTTAAAACAATCCCCATATGAGCAACAGAAGAATAAGCAATTAAAGCCTTTAAATCTGTTTGTCGTAAACAAACTAATCTAATTAATACCCCTCCTACTAATCTAACTCTAATTCATCAATAATTATATTTAACCCCAGAAACCTGTAATAAAGAAAATATTCGTAATAAACCATACCCCCCTAATTTTAATAAAATTCCCGCTAAAATTATTGACCCAGAAACAGGAGCTTCAACGTGAGCCTTTGGTAACCATAAATGAACTAAAAACATTGGTATTTTAACTAGAAAAGCTAAAATTAAAGATAAATACAATAAATTTATATTAGAAAAACTAAAATTTAATAATAAAATAAAGGATAAAGTATTTATAAAATTTAAAATATAAAAAATACCAATTAATAAAGGCAAAGAGGCTAATAAAGTATAAAATAATAAATAAACCCCTGCTTGTAAACGTTCTGGTTGATACCCTCACCCTAAAATTAAAAATAAAGTCGGAATTAATCTAGCTTCAAAAAATAAATAAAATATAAATATACTTATTGATCTAAAAGTTAATACTAATATTAATAATAAAAATAAAATTATAAAAATAAATAATTTTTCATAATTATTTTCAATTAAAACTTTTTCTCTTGCTATTAATATTAATGCACAAATTCAAAAACTTAATAAAATTAAACCATAAGAAATTATATCTAAACCAAAATAATAAGAAATATAATTAAAATAATTTAAAGATCTTAAATTAATTATAAAAATAAAAGCTAATAAAAAAATTAAATTTTGAACCATTCAATAAAAATTTTTTAAAAAAGATAAAGGAAATATAAAAATTATTATAAAAATTAACTTTAACATTGTAAAATAGAAAATCTTTGAAAATAATCATTACCATGAGTACGAATTATAGAAACTAAAATAGAGAGCCCTAATACTCCTTCACAAACACAAAAAGTTAAAAAAAATATACTAAAATATATTTCATAGTTTATAAAATTTAAATAAAAAAATAAAAAAATAAATAAACTTAATACTATATATTCTAAACTTAACAATGTAGATAATAAATGTTTACGATTTGAAACAAAAACTATACATCCAAATAAGAATATAATTATAGATAAATAAAATATTATAAATATATTTGCCATTAATTAGTTTAAATAGTTTAACAAAAACATTAGTCTTGTAAACTAAAAATAAGAATATTTCTTTTTAAACTTCAAGAAAAAAGAAACTTCTTTTTCATTAACTCCCAAAGTTAATATTTTAAATAAACTATTTCTTGAAATTACAAAATTAATTATTATATCAATTTGTTTAATTATTAGATTTATTTTTATACAAATAAAACACCCATTATCTATAGGGTTAATATTATTAACACAAACATTTTTAACATGTTTATTAACCGGAATTTATATAAAAACATTTTGATTTTCTTATATTTTATTTTTAATTTTTTTAGGAGGAATATTAATTTTATTTATTTATGTAACTTCTTTATCTTCAAATGAAATATTTTCTATATCATTCAATTTAACATTAATAAGTTTATTTATTTTTTTTATTATAACTATTATTTTTTTTATCTTAGATAAATCTTTATTAGAACATTTTATTACAAATATAGAAATAGAAAAACTTTCAATCAATAATAATTTAATTAATGAAAATATTTTATTTTTAAATAAAATATATAATTTTCCAACTAATTTAATTACTTTATTATTAATTAATTATTTATTTTTAACACTTCTTGTTACAGTAAAAATTACAAAAAAATTTTATGGTCCTTTACGACCAATAAATTAATGTTTAAACCAATTCGAAAAACACACCCTTTAATTAGAATTGCAAATAATGCATTAGTTGATTTACCAGCTCCTTCTAATATTTCTGCTTGATGAAATTTTGGATCATTATTAGGATTATGTTTAATAATTCAAATTTTAACAGGATTATTCCTTGCTATACATTATGCTGCAGATATTGAAACAGCTTTTAATAGTGTAAACCATATTTGTCGAGATGTAAATAATGGATGATTTTTACGAATTTGTCATGCTAACGGAGCATCTTTTTTTTTTGCTTGTTTATTTATTCACGTAGGACGAGGGGTTTATTATGAATCTTATTTATATCATATAACTTGAAATGTAGGAGTAATTATTTTATTTTTAACAATAGCAACAGGATTTTTAGGATATGTTTTACCATGAGGACAAATATCATTTTGAGGGGCTACAGTAATTACAAATTTATTATCTGCAGTGCCCTACTTAGGAATAGATCTTGTTCAATGAATTTGAGGAGGATTTGCAGTTGATAACGCAACTTTAACTCGATTTTTTACTTTTCATTTTATTTTTCCTTTTATTATTTTAGCTTTAATAATAATTCATTTATTATTTTTACATCAAACAGGATCTAATAATCCTTTAGGATTAAATAGCAATGTTGATAAAATTCCTTTTCATCCTTATTTTATTTATAAGGATATTTTCGGATTTATTATTTTTATATGAATTTTAATTGCTTTTATTTGAAAATTTAATTATTTATTAATAGACCCAGAAAATTTTATTCCAGCAAATCCTTTAGTTACCCCTGTTCATATTCAACCAGAGTGATATTTTTTATTTGCTTATGCAATTTTACGATCTATTCCTAATAAATTAGGGGGAGTAATTGCTTTAGTTTTATCTATTGCTATTTTATTAATTTTACCTTTTACTCATATAAGTAAATTTCAAGGAATACAATTTTATCCTTTAAATCAAATCTTATTTTGAAATATAGTAATTATTGCTTCTTTATTAACATGAATTGGAGCTCGACCTGTAGAAGACCCTTATGTATTAACAGGACAAATTTTAACTGTATTATACTTTTCTTATTTTATTATTAACCCATTATTAGCAAAATATTGAGATAAATTATTAAATTAATTAATAAGCTTTTATAGCATATGTCTTGAAAACATAAGAAAGAAGTAAAGTCTTCTATTAATTTTTTATACTAAAATTTATTCATTAAAATAATAAAGAAATAAAAAAAATCTTTAATCCTACAAAAAAAAACAAGTAATTTAATGATAAAGGTAAAAATCTTTTTCAAGCTAAATATATTAATTTATCATATCGAAATCGAGGTAAAGTCCCCCGTACTCAAATAAAAATAAAAGAAATAAAAGTTAATTTTACAAAAAATATTAAATTATAAATATCTCTACCTAAAAAAATAACAACAAATAATATTCTTATAAATAAAATTCTAGAATACTCTGCTAAAAAAATTAAAGCAAAACCTCCTCTTCTATATTCTACATTAAACCCAGAAACTAATTCTGATTCCCCTTCTGCAAAATCAAAAGGAGTACGATTAGTTTCTGCTAAACATGATGCTAATCAAACTAATCCTAAAGGAAAACAAAAAAAAATAAATCAAATATAAGATTGACAATTATAAAAATTTAAAAAATTATAATTACCAATTAAAAAAATAAATCTTAATAAAATTAAAACTAATCTTACTTCATAAGAAATAGTTTGAGCCACCGCACGTAACCCCCCTAATAATGCATAATTAGAATTAGAAGATCACCCTGCAATTATAACGGTATAAACCCCTAAACTTGTACAACATAAAAAAAATAAAATACCTAAATTAAATGAATACAATTTAATTAAATAAGGAATACATATTCAAATTAATAAAGATAAAAATAATGAAAAAATAGGTGAAAAATAATAAGAAATATAATTAGATAATAATGGATATGTTTGTTCCTTAGTAAATAATTTTACAGCATCACTAAAAGGTTGTAATAGCCCATTAAACCCAACTTTATTTGGTCCTTTACGAATTTGAATATAACCCAAAACTTTACGTTCCAATAAAGTTAAAAAAGCTACTCCTACTATTACACAAATTACTAATAATAATCTTCCAATTAAAGGTATAATTTTATCAAAAATAAACAATACTATTTATAATTATTAATTATATTTATAAATTCTAAATTTATTGCACTAATCTGCCAAAATAGTAAATAATATTAATAATTTTCAAATAAATAAAATTATATTTTTTATATTAGGTCCTTTCGTACTACAATATAATAAATTATTAAGGATAGAAACCAACCTGGCTTACGCCGGTTTGAACTCAGATCATGTAAGAATCTAAAGGTCGAACAGACCTAAACTTTAAACTTCTACACCTAAAAATAACTCTTAATCCAACATCGAGGTCGCAATCTTTTTTATCGATATGAACTCTCTAAAAAAATTACGCTGTTATCCCTAAGGTAACTTAATTTTTTAATCCATAATACAGGATCTTATATTCATAAATCAATGTTTAAATAAAATAAAAGTTAATTAAATTTTAATACCACCCCAGTAAAATTTTATTTAAAATATAAATTTTAAAATTCTTTATAATTTATAATTTATAAAAATAAAGATCTATAGGGTCTTCTCGTCCTTTAATTTAATTTTAGCTTTTTAACTAAAAAATAAAATTCTATAAAAATTTTAAAAAAACAGTATATATCTCATTCAACCATTCATACCAGCCTTCAATTAAAAGACTATTGATTATGCTACCTTCGCACGGTCAAAATACCGCGGCCCTTTAAAATTCAGTGGGCAGGCTAGACTTTAAATAAAATACAAAAAGACATGTTTTTGTTAAACAGGTGAATATATTTAATTTGCCGAATTCTTCATTAAAACCTATCAAATTAATTATATTATATAAATTAATATACTAATTTTATCATAATTAATAAATTTTTTATATTAAAATTTAAATTTTAATAAAAAATTTAATTTAAAATAAATAATTTTATTCAAAAAATAAATTATAACAAATTTATTAATAATAGCTATTTTTAAGCTTATATTTATTTAAAAATTATAAAAAATATAAAAATTTATTTTAAAGCTAATCCCTTAAAATATTATTTTATTTATTTATTAAATTTAATAAAATTAATTTAATAAAATAAATAAATTAAATTAAATTTATTTCTTAAAAAACTAGATATATTTTAAAACGATTAACGTTTCATTTCTAATTATATATTTAAAATAGTTATTCTACAATAACTTTTATATATAATTAAATCTTTAAAATTCGAGAAAAATTATTATAATAATTAATTATTTAATAAACCCTGATACACAAGGTACAATAAATTAAATTTTCTTTAAAATTAAAAATTTTTCAAATTATTTCAATATTCTTTTAAAATACTAATACACTATAATTAAAATTATTATTTCATTATAAATTACTTTAACTAAAAAATTTAAAATTATTTTAATTAATAAATATAACTAAAAAAAAATAATTAATAAATAAATTTTATCAATTTAAATTGATTTGCACAAATTTCTTTTCAATGTAAATGAAATACTTTACTAATTAAGCTTTAAATTGTCATTCTAGATACACTTTCCAGTACATCTACTATGTTACGACTTATCTCATTTTAAAAATGAGAGCGACGGGCGATGTGTACATGTTTTAGAGCTATAATCATATAAATAATCTTTTTTATATTACTATTAAATCCACCTTCAAACTTTTATTTCAAAAAATTATCCGTATAAATAAATTTATTGTAATCCATTTCTACTTAAATATAAACAGCACCTTGACCTGACATTTTATTTAATAAAATATTTAGAAAATTATTAATCTTATAATATATTCTGATGACGGCGATATACTAATTAAAACAAATTTAAGTTAGGTCCAACGTGGATTATCAATAACAGAACAGATTCCTCTAAATAGACTAAAACACCGCCAAATTCTTTAAATTTTAAGAATATAACTAATACTACTTTAGTATTTTAATTTATTTAATTTTAATAATAGGGTATCTAATCCTAGTTTATTATAAAATTTTTATAGCTTAAATTAAAATTTAAATTAATAATAAATAAATTTAAAAATTTCACCTAATAAATTTACATAAATATTAATAAATATAACAATTTAACTAATACTAAAAATTTTTATTTGCATCATTTGTATAACCGCAGTAGCTGGCACAAATTTTACCAATACTATATATTATTATTAATTCAAAATTTCTTTTATAATTAATATTAATTACTGCGAATAAAATTTAATTTTATTAATTTTTAAAATTAATAATAATTCTTACAAAAATTTACATGTAAAATAAAATAATAATAAAATATTTAACTAGAATAAAATAATATTATTAATTAATTATTAATAATAAATAATAAAATTAAATTTATAGTATTATAATATTTCAATAAATTATTATTATATTAAATAAATTAATTTAAATAAGTTATAAAAAATAAATTAATATAGTACATTCCTTCCTAAAACATTAATTTAAAAAAAAATCCCCTAATTTTTTTTTTTTTTTTTTATTATAATTATTTAAATTAAATATATTATTTAAATATAATATTTTTTTATTTTAAAATAATTATTTATAATTTAATTTATTATATAATAATTTAAATTAAATAATTATTTTTAATTATTATTATTAATATAAAATATTTATTAATAAATAAATTATTTATTATTTTCTTTATTTATTTAATTATAAGACTAATAGGTCTATAATTATTATCACCTATTTAATATAAATTATTAATATATATAAATAATATATTAATTAATAAATAATTTATATATATATATATAATTATATAATTTAAATAATTAATAGTAATATTTAATAAATATTGATCCATTATTTATAAAAGGTATAATAAATAATAAA